TCCAGCCTTCCTTCTCCTTTCAGGGCCTATCCGAAAGAGGATCGTACCTCTTGGTCGTGAATATCTGAATAGGACGAACTCGCCTCCGTGGATATCTTTGCTTCGGAACAAAGCAATTAGAATTAGGCTCGGTCAACTGGAATGTGTATTATCCATATGGGAGATCTTCCAATTTAGGAGATCCATCGACCTGAGACGAAGAGAAAGGTCTATCTATCTTCTTTAGTTATTCAATGAAACCAATGATTCGTTATTGGAGCAGATAGCAACAACCATTTCAGCGGACATGCGTATTTTCCGATGGATTTACATGGTTTCATTAGTAGAAATTGTTTGATGTAGCGAGTAATAGGCTCTTTCGCCGTTCAAGAATTCTTGTTTAGGCAGTTCATATCATCCACACATAGTGATCTAAGATTTCAATTCTTCCATGTTTCAGCAGTAGCATATTGTTCCATGGAGCTAAGGCCAAAAAGATGGAAGAAACAAGTGTTTCCACGACTCTACCATCCGGCCAATTCTGTTCCACTCAATCCCCTTTTCATGGGCACATATCTTTACGGCTAAGGAATGGGGAATCTTTCTCCTGTTACATGAATCAAATGTTTCATTTCACCCGGGAAAAGCCATCTCTTTCTCAACAATGTCTTTGTCATTTGATCCAATAGCATTCTGTTAGATAGGAACAGATTTGATAAATACTGATAACTCTCGGATAGAGTATTAGAACGGAAAGATCCATTAGATAATGAACTATTGGTTCTAAACCATCTCTGGCGATGAATCAACAATTCGAAGTGCTTTTCTTGCGTATTCTTGATGAACCAGCGTTTATATATAGATGTAGGAGGATTTGTTCGGGAAGCAATAAGCCCCTTTGACATCTCTTCATCTGCAAAGAATTCTCGACGTGAAAACACAGAGACAGAGGGCTTATCTTTGAATAGGGAAAAGAATGGATCCGCAAGGTCCCAAATGAATTGGCTTGGTCGAAAAAAGCCTTGTTCTTTGGAAGATCTATCTCGTGTCTGGTACTGCATGGTTCCACTCTGCAAGAACTCCGAATCATTCTCTTGAAGCTCCTCCTCTTTATGATAAATGATCCATTTGCCCCGAAATGACCCAGTCCAATAGGGAAATCCCAATTCAGTGGGCCTTTCGATACAATCAAATAGATTGCCACAAGGGCGCCATATTCTAGGAGCCCAAACTATGTGATTGAATAAATCCTTCTCTACCTGTTGCGGATCGAGGGCCCCTTCCCCTTCTTCAAACTCCGATTCGTATTTTTCATATATAAATCTCTGATCAACGATAGAACAAGATCCATTTTGCATCATATCTAACTGATTCCTTGGTTCGGACCGAAGAAGTAATGTCACTCGATTATTATCAAACTGACTGCAATATTTTTCTGTCCGTGAGGATCCCGCCAGAGCCAAAGCGCCTTCTACTTCTAAGAGTAAGAATAGTAATAGGCCATGAACTAGATCAGAATCATTCTCAACGAATCCATAAGAAGTGATCCAATTTTTTTCATCGTGTCTGGATGAAGACCAAAGATCTTGAGCGACCGATCCGGCAGAACAACTCAAAAGATAAAGAAGTATCGTTAATTTCTTCATGCTCGTTCCAAGTTCGAAGTACCATTTGTACAAATAAGAATCCCCTCCCTTACATGATTTCTTCTTCATATAGATAGATATAGGATCTATGGGGCAATTACTTAGAAGTACATTTTGTGTAACAGCCCTTCCTATCTGATAGAAAAGGATCCCATGATCCTGAACCGATCTTATCTGGGATCGAAAATCCCAAGTTTTTCTATGAAGAGCTGATCTAATTGTATTAATTTCTATAATGGATTTCTTCTGTGTAATACTAATTGATAGGGCCTCATTGATAAGTGCTACAAGATCTCGCGCATTGGAACCCATGGTTATGGACCCGAATCCGTTAGTATGGAACATCTTCTTTTCCAAGTGAAATCCCCTAGTATATGAAAGAATGAAAAAGTGCTTTCGTTGTTGTGGAAGAAGAAGCCTTCGTATCTTAATGCATGTATTGAATTTCTTCGGAGCTATTAGAGCGGGATCCACTTTTTGGGGAATATGAGTCGAAGCAATAACAAGAATCTTTCCAGTGGAACATCTTTCACAATCCCTGGAGATATAGTTCTCTAATAGACCGAGGGATAAGTAATTCGACTCATTCACATGCAGATCATGAATGTTTGGAATCCATATTATGCAAGGAGACATTGCTTTTGCTAATTCGAATTGAAGGGTGATATCAAATCGGTCTATTTTCGTCGTCATATACATAGTTAGCACATTCGTCATAGTTAGCAGCTCCGTATCAATATCAAGGTCATCATCACTATCATCAATATCGTCACTATCATCAATATCGATATCATCAATAAGATAACCTTTAGGCTTGTCATCCAGGAACTTGTTCGGAAATACCGTAATGAAAGGAACATAGGAGTTTGTCGCTAGGTATTTGACCAAACAGGATCGTCCAGTTCCTATAGAACCTATCACTAAAATACCTCTAGAAGGAGATAGGGCTAAGCGGAGCGAAAAGGGTTTTCCATGAGGAGATGGGGAATGAAAACTATTAGCCCCACACGAGGTTTGTGAATAAGTGATTGTCTGATAATGAGCAAGGAATATCCGTCTTTCTGCTAAACAGGATCTATTGAACTCATAATTCATTAGATCCTTTTTATGAATGTCAACTAAGTATCGTAAGGAAATTGATCCCGGTTGTTCAATCATTTGATAACCAGAGTCATTCTTTGATAAATGATCACTATGAGTCAGACTCAATAGAATTTGATCAATCCTTTTTTCTGTCGTTAAGGTGGAGAACTGAACCAAGAATTCTCTTTCTTCATCATCAATCAAATCACTGTTCGCGACCCAGAATTCTATTTTCTCATCAATCCAATCATCGTTCACGTTTTTTCTTTTTCTTATCAATGAATAGATCTCTTTACTTGTACGACTTAGATGTCTCGTATTTCTCGAAAAAATGATTCGATTGATGGGATTTGGTATGAGATCGATGAGATTGATCTTCCAATATTTCTTCTTAGAACGTATTGATTTGACCCCATAAGCGGGACCACCACCCAATAGCATGTTGCCACCAGAAGCAAAACCCCGTATTTCTTCCAGAGAATCTCCTAATTGTTCCAGAACAACTAGAAAGAGATTCTTTAACCAGAAAGGATTCAGTTCAGATGTAGGATACCTATCCAGAAGTTTTCGAAATTCCATCATGTATGATGGAATCATCAAAGATTTGATCTTTTCTAACTCTGTCTGTAACTCACTAGAGGCTCGGGAAACAAAGAGAAGATGTATACGAACGAGATATCCAGCAACAAGAAGAAGGAAAAAGATGGAATAGAGGAACTCCCGAGCATTTGTTGATCTCGGATGTGCCCATATCAATGGAACGGGTGACTCATTATTTCGATGAATCATTTCGTCGGACAGAAGAAGATTCTGTAAACATTGACTCGAAATCTCACTTATCAGAGTCCATTGTGGAAGAATCTTCTGAGGAATTGGCCGTGATATATCTGATCCATGCATCATATCATGAAAAATGGATACAAATTTTTGACTACTACTCAGTATCGGCAATGGGTCTGAAAGAGTATCTAAAAGGGTGAAATTGAGATATTTGCACCCTGTCGAAGTAAGGAACCATGGCATATATGTTTGGAACAGATTCCATTTTGAGACACTATCTCGTTGAAAGGTTCTATACATCTGCCCTTTCTCAACGCATTTATTTAGACAAAGACTCCGTTTTTTCCTCTTTCCGAATGGTAAATACTTCTCAGAACATGGAGTGTGAATCAAACCCATGTTTGAATTGAAACTGAGATACTGATGCAAGTTATTCCCTTCTGAATCAGATAGATTCATATCTGAAATAGGCTGACAATAAGTTTTTTCCAAATTGACTATTTGTTCCTCTGTTAGAGGTGTTGCAGAAATGTCTGCGATCGAGTAAATAGCTCCACGAACGAATGGATCGGATCGAATTGGAAAATGGAAAGATTTGTACGATTTGTACAAGTTATACGTTTCATCACCACTTTGTGGGAAATCGTTAGGTATGAAGATGTCAGATACCTGTGACTCGATTGGTGAAAGAGTCTCTCTCTCCAAAAAAAGAGATTTTTTTTTACCCACGCACAAAGAAAAGATTTTGTTGCGAATGGACAAGATGTTGAGGAATTGTCCATATGTACGATCATAATTCTTGATACGGGTCTTTTCCACATCAAAGGGGAATCTTTTGTTACAATAGAACCAGAAGTGATGTGGATCATTCAAGAATCGAAGTCGATTTGCTTTAGAAAAAGAAGATATCAATGAACTTCTATGAAATGGTTTCACGGGATTCAGCCAATTGTCTCGATCGTGGGATATCATTGAGAAATAGGAATCCGTGTTATCAAAGGATTTCCTGCGATTCTTTCTAGTATGGAATGAGTCAATCACCCGCTTTGGTATCTTTTTGAACAAAAATGGTAATATTGTTCCTCCATTGATCAAGAATTTCGGTCTTTGGGAAGTATCATGATCATCCAATAAGAAGGGTTTCAATTTCTTCAAATGAACGATTTGAACACCTATGGATTCTAACAACTGATTGCAGAGTTGATCATTCGGATCTTTCAATTCATAGATGTGGATCTCGGACCTATGAATGGGGATATTCCCGATACTCACAAGAAGTGACTTGGGCAAAAAGAGAAGTGACTTGGACAAAAAGAAACGAAGTGGCTTAGACAAATCCTCTTTGTCGATAGCCTCGGACCAATCAATCGAATATTGATTAATACGTAATCGATCGAACACTACTTGCACTACTTGAAAAGGATTCTTCTGTTCAGAAACGAAATGTTCCAAATGTTCCTGGAAATTATTGCTCCCATTGGACCATTTGTATCTATATGCATCAGGATCCCGATTCATGGATCTCTCAGTTCGAGAAATAAGAGGATCAAACCATTTCTTCTGACTCTTTTTCAAATTCGATAAATGTTGGTTGATCGTATATTTCATTATAGTTATATGATTCAGAGTATCATTTCCTATCTGATCCCTTTGAATTCCATATTCGAAGTTGCGATCGGATCTATTCATTAAAAAGAATTGATTCGATACATTTCTTATGTACCCATAGGTGCTATATTGGATTTGAATCAGATTTCGGATCAATCTATATTGATTGACTGCCTCCATTATGTTGTTGCTAGCAAATACCGCTGTTTTTAGTTTGGGATCTTCCAACTCATTCCCGCAGTAGATCCGGACCAATTTTTTTCTGATCCTTCGAGAAAAAGATCCATTCTCCTCATAAAAAAGAGGAGGTAGAACCAATAAAGATTTCTTTTTCGATTCATCTCTGGAGTTGAATACCTCATTCAAGAATCTTTTTTGATCCAACCCGTAGGAATCAATAGAAAAGGCAAATCCCCTATGAAACGGCTCGGTTATTGATAGAGTGAATAGATCCGCCATTTCTGGGAATCTCTCTTCTGATTCAAAAAAATCGTGGCGTAACGCGTATCCCCCTTTGTTCCGGTCATGGAATAGATGAAAGAAATCAAAAAATGGATTTTTGTTCAAGAATGAAATCTTATTGGAGCTGTCCATATCCGGTTTATCCTTCGGAACCAGATCCGGGATGTGATATGGTTCCGAAGGATGAATTGAGACGGTATCTTGTAAATACGTAATTATCTTGAATATATCAACCATTTCTTTCTTTTCCGCTCGCCCGGAAGGGACAAAAGAAACATCTTGTTTTTTCTTCAACAATTTATGATCTCTAGTGGACCTCTCAGTAGGATTCGAACCCAGATGAAGTTCTGACCATCTGTCAGAGAAAAAAGAACGAATCGATCTTGTAGGATTCCCAAGAAATTCTTCGATTTCTTCCGGAAGCAGATGATTATTAATCCGCTTCTCAGGTTCCATGAATAGCCAGGACATGGAGAAAGATCCAAAAAGGCATTTCGGGAATCGATCTGATTCTATCTCTGTTCGTTCCGTTTGAAGAAAGGAAGGATTCCAAAGAATCGATCTCTCTTTTAGTTGCTGAATCTCTGTTTGATCGATCAATGTGTGATATTCTGAATTCTCATTTCTAACGGAATCAAAATGATCTCTGGATTGATCAGAAGAAGATCCTTTCCATTGGCTAGAATCCATTACTTGAACGAAAATAGATCTTGTGGAATCATATTGAATATTTGACAATACATTCCGTACCTTGCTAAAAAACCGATCCTTGTTTACCAACCACACATTGTCTAACCAAATCCAATTCTCTCTCGAAACGTTCCTCAAAAAATCCGATTCGTGCTGATTCTTCCCCCAACTAACGAAGAGATCTTGGCGGAATTGCCACATATGAAATTGAGCACAATTTTGCAAAGAAATACCCCACTTGTTTCTCGAGAAGAGATGGGAAACATGCTCAATATCATTGGATTGCATAGTTGCCCCAGCTCCTTGTTGTTTGAAGAAACTCTCCCCCTGAATTGGTCTTTTTTCACGAAAAGCAGACATGAGATAACAAATCAAACCTTTCCCTAAGATTTCGAATAGCTGTCCCGAATTCAAGTTGATTATGTTTCGTTTCTTCCTCGGAGAAAGACGATCAAACAATTCCCAATCATGGTCCTTGCGGATCGGATCATCCGTATAGGATAAAAAAAGAAACTCCAGATATTTGCTATCTTTCTCTTTGAATGAGATCTCAATTCCAGCTACGATTTCATTAGATATCTGACAACTAGAATCCATCTTTTTTCCGATCCGGTTCCTCCACCACCGCGAACCCCGGTTAGATTCAGGCATGATACGCTTTTTCTTTATTGGGATAACCCAAGTACTCTCTTGCGGATCCATGAAACAACTCTCAGAAATCTTTTTCCCTTTTGGAAGATACAGGAGCGAAACAATCAACCTATTTCTATTGGAAGACCAAAAATCTTCTTCCAATGTCTCCTTTCTGGGTCCAATGGAATTCATAGGTATAGGAATAAGCCCCATCAAATAGAGATTTTTTCTTTCGACCATCTTTCGATTGTTAATACGAGATATAAGGACCACTACTACAAGCAGTACTACACCTTTGATCGTGAAATATCGATTGCTTGTTGCACCCTGTGAATCACGTGAAAGTAGGATACTCCAAATTTGGGGGTCAAAGAGTTTCATAAAACGTTCTTGGTGGAAAAAAATGTGAGTGAAAGATCCCACTGAATCAAATCTGATCCATGAATCTAAGAAATAGTGAGAATTCTTGATCTCTCTCAATATCTCTCTCAATTCGAATATCCAGGATTTGAATTGATGTCGTTTCATTGATTCCTCCTAAAGATTTCATTTCAATTGGAATTTGGTTATTCACGATGTACGATGATCCCTGTTAAGCATCCATGGCTGAATGGTTAAA